ATGCCCTGATACATTACAAAATTTTGCTTTAGCCAATGATCCAATCAGAGGAATAATTGGGACTACGGTCTCGAATTTCTTAATAGCAGTATCTATTCGAAACGAATTCTCTAGCATTTGACTCCTTATCACCGAAGAGTTTAGTCGTACACTTGAAAGATAGCCCAGAAAATAGAAGGGATGATTATATAATTGCTTTATATGGATCCTGGCCGGTTGAGACCACAAGTCAAAATGAGATTGCCAAAAGTTGACAAGGTGAGATTTCCATTTCTTTATCAGAAAACGAGCCCCCCTTGAAGCCAGAATCGATTTTCCTTGATATCTGACATAATGCATAAAAGGGTCTTTGAACAACCATAGGGTTTTCTGAAAATCGTTACAAAGCACTACTACAAGATATTCTATTTTTGCATAGAAATGTGTTCGCTCAAGAAAGGATCCAAAAGATTTTGATCGTAAATGAAAGGGTTGTTTACGGAGAAAAATGAATATGAATTCACATTCATATACATGAGAATTAGAGAGGAACAAGAAGAATCTTTGATTCTCTTTTGAAAAAAGGGAAATGGAATTTTTTGGAGTAATGAGACTATTTGAATTCCAATACTCGTAGAGAGAGAATCGCAATAAATGCAACGAAGGAGTATCTTGTATCCAAGAGTGAAGGGTTTGAACCAAGATTTCCAGATGGATGGGGTGGGGTATTAGTATATCTGACACATGATTTAAATGTGATAACTTGTCCTCGAAAAAGGGAAATATTGAATGAATAGATCGTAAATTATGAGATTTTGCTATTTCTTTTTCTTCTAGGGAAGATACCAATCGCAGCGAGAATGGAATTTCCACAACGACTGCAAAACCCTCCGATATCATTTGAGAATCAAAATGATTGTTGTGCCCAACGAATCGATTTTGATTAGAATCATTAACCGAAATAATCAAACGATTCTGTTGATGCATTCGAGTAATTAAACGTTTCACAATTAGTGAACTGGATTTATTGTCATGATCTAAATTTTCCACCGGTTCATAAAGAATCGATCCATTTAAAGCATGACCATGAGCAAGCGCGTAGATATATTCCTGAAATAGAAACGGATATAGGAAGTATTGTTGCCGAAATCCATCCATTTCTAAATATCCTTGTAGTTCCTCCATTTCCATTTGAAATTACACTTGAACCAAATGGGGGATTTCTTGAGTTATCAAATAATACATAGTACGATACGGTCAGAACAAGGTATATAGTAAGAAAAGAATAGATACCCCGGAGCCAGAAAGGACAATCAACGGATCCTATTTCCATCCAATTTATTTATGTTCGTTATAGTTACAAGAGATGGTTAGAAATCCTTTATTTTTACAACCCGATCACTCTTTTGACTTTGGAATAATGAATTTTGATCAGTATACCGTTTCTTCTACACATTCGTCTCCACTACATAATAGAGAACATAATAGAGAATAGTTAGGATTCATTAAAAAAAAGGAATTGATGATCCACTCACAAGAGAACCCTTTCCCACATCAGGCACTAATATATTTTTAACGTCTAATTAGATCGGGTAATCATTCGAATTAAGAACAAACAGAAGCTCGTTGCTTTTGGTTTCCCTATAATTGGAGCTATAGGGCTCTATCCATTTATTCACTCGACCCAACTTGAATTGATTTGACCCCTTTCCAAGAAAAGAATCAAAACAAGATTTTGTATCGATCCGTTAAGGATGAAGTATTCTAAGAGTTCTCCATTGATACGACATGCTGTTTTTTCCTTTCATTCCCTTTCAGGATCAGTCGTGGTCTTACAAACTCCACCAATGGTATGGACGAATCCGTTGCTTCATCAAAATGTGTAAAAGACCATAGCCGCACTTAAAAGCCGAGTACTCTACCGTTGAGTTAGCAACCCATATAAATAGGGTGTGTAGATACGATCGGAATAAAAAATAAATAAAGAGATTCGATTGCTCGACCTCGTCAAAACATTGAACTAGCAACAGATCAAAAAGAAAGATTTGATGATCAATTGTGAACATAAAAATGAACAGAGATCAGATGAAAATACAACAGATTCTGGGATAAATTATAGAGAAAATCTAAATAGATGTAAAAATTGATAGACTACCCATACTCTATTTTTTTTTTTTCATTATATTAACTAAGATACTTCTTGTGTCACAACGAAATTGACGAACCCATCGTTTGAGTGAAATAAAGAAACAAACTTATGAAATGTGGATAAATAGATCTATTTATCCACGATCGAATTATATTTGTTCGATACACCATTGTCAATATGAATTGAATGTTGAGAAAACCAATTCAATAAATAAAACAAGGACTTGTGTTGGAGTGACACTACAACATAGATAAGGGATGAAGTATGAGTGGGGAAATAAATAAGGAATTCCGGTAGGAAAAAAATGTCGGGTTTATTCAATATTTATTCAATAGAGGTACAATAAGCAAGATTGACCTTTTGTTTGTTGGTGGAGTCCCAACGAAAACCATCTGATTGATGGTAATCCCACAATTTCCCAGTTATTTCATCTATTCACTCAATCTTTTTTCTATCTGTCTCATATCAAGAGAAGATATTTTTTTTTATAGTTCTATGATACGGGGTCATGTGAGAGCAACAATGAATAGAGAATAGAGAAAAAAAATAAGGAATGGTGGAGAAACAATTAGACAAAGCTAGATACTGGCCCCCCCCTTTTTTTTTATTTCATTAATTTCATTTGATTAATTCGAAATTCCTTAAATACCTCCGCCTTCTTTGAAATATCATGAACAGTTCCTGTAGGTTGAGCGCCTTTTTCAAGGAAATATAGAATAGCGGAAACATTTGAATAAGTTTGGTTCTTTATCGGATCGTAAAAACCCACTTTACGAAGATCTCTTCCCTCTCTTCGGGATCGAACATCAATTGCAACGATTCGATAGATGACTCATTGGGATAGACATAAATGAACAACCCCCCCTAGAAACGTATAAGAGGTTTTCTCCTCGTACGGCTCGAAAAAGAATGATTCGAATTTATGTATTGTAGTGGCAAATAGATCCACAAAATCATCAATTAGACTATGATTTGAGTCATTTTTTTTTGTTCTTCCTTCCTGAAAAAAAAAAAAAGAAATCTCATTCGTACTCATAACTCAAGTTGGGTAATTCTCAAAGAGCTCGAAGGGAAATCCTTAGACATTTATTGAGCCGTCTCTAACCTCTTTTGTTTGTCTCGCCTAGAATCGATTTGATTTCTTCCCCATTCTGATCTAGTTGTTGAGACAATTGAAAACGGTGTTTCCTTGTTCCGGTATCCTTTATTTTATCTTTGCTTTGAATCCTTGGGTTTAGACATTACTTCGGTGATCCTTAATTGTTTCAAAATGGTAGCAACATACCTTTTGTTATTTCCTTCTATGGAAACGATTGATTCCCCTGTGATACACTTTTGATCGGAATTGGTAAAACTATTTCGACAAATTCATTTTACTTTTTTTTTTTTTACTTGTTCGAACTTGATCCTTTCAATTTCTATACCGAAGATATACTTACGAAGTTGTTCCAACTTATTGATTGGCATTAACCCTAGATCCTTCTCTCTGCTAAATGAACCAATTCTTTATGCTCGAGCTCCATCATGTGCTATATTATAATTATATTATTTTATTACAACCCCAAAATTGGGGTCCTAGTGGAATAGAACAAACTATGTCGAGCCGAGAGCATCTTCTTTGATATATAAAATGGTGGGTACAAGAATCCACAGCCAATAATGTCCTTCAAGTCGCACGTTGCTTTCTACCACATCGTTTCAAACGAAGTTTTACCATAACATTCCTCTAATTTTGGACCGGTATGGAATTGATTCAATATGGAATCATGAATAGTCATTGGCTCAATCGGTATATAGTATATGAAGTCCTCCATACTTTCATTTTCATATATGGATCTGGAGAAGTCTCAGCAAGAATATAATTTAACCCCATATTTTATTAGAAGAATGAAACACATTTATAAAAAACACGAAGAAATGCGTTGCTTAACACTTCTTTACATCTTCAACAGATTGTTAGGGATGATGAATCATGAAAGATCCAATTCTTTCTCAAACAACTAAAACTAAAGAAGGGTCTAGATTACCGATACCGGAACAGAATGAGTCATTAACCAAATAAGCTATTCCAATGACCGGGAAAGATCGCAAGTGACTCGATAGGATAGATTCACCAATGTCACACTTCTTCGAGGAGAAAGAATTTATAAGGAATCATAAAAAACAATTTCAAGAATTTCCTACTTCGACATCATTACTGGAAATAAGTTTTCCAGTAAAGACTGAATTGAATCTCTAAATCCATCAACAAGTCGGTACAACGAGGATCTAAAAATGTTTAGCAGATATCTGATTAATTAAATCAGACGCGAATTTGATCATCATAAGAGACCTCTATGTTTCCTTTCCGATTGAATCATCAATAATTTAAACCAGATAAATGGGTCAAGAAACAAATCCAATTGTTTTGTTTTCTTGGGGATGGATAGAAGGGGCTCATGAAAGAAAAGATTAAGGTCGGTATTCTTTCAGGTATTCTTTCATCTGATTGATAAAATCAGAATCGTAGGAGTCTGATTTTATCGTATTCATCAGATACACCAAACAAGTGTTACCGGGGGTAATCGTGGGTATTTAAGGGATCGCAGATCTTTTTCGCCAAAACTGAAACACCGGTGTCACTGATCACTGAAATAGAACAATAACAATATATATAGGCATGGTTCATTTTCTACAGATTTTTCCTTACTTCAGATTCAGGAATCTTTCCATAAAGTAAAGTGAGTGTATGAATCTCCCCCCTCCCCCAATTGATCGCTACATTGATTTCCAATTATTCATTGGAGCCAAATCAAATACAAAATAAAAGAAATTAGGTCCAAAGAAAATAATCTGTTCCGTATTGAATTTTCTTGTTTGTTAATAAGATCCGGATGACAAGGGTCTTGAAATTGATACCTTCCTTTCCTTTGCGGATTAACTCATATCGACACGAATTCCATGGGGATCATGAATCATACCCAAAGCCAATTTAAAAGGATCTTCTTATGGGATGCTATCCTGTCTTGTATAAGTACAAAGCAAAATGGGTTCATATCAATTCGTTGTTACTATTTTGTTTGATTTTGTCCCACCCCAGTCTCAGGAGCTTTAATTCCAGCGATGGAATTAATACCAAGAACCCCCCCGTTTTTTAGGATTCAGGATCCACATAGAATTAGTCATTTTGTCTACCCTATCTTTATTTATATTTACTTTAGGGAAAGTAGAGACTTCTCTTTTATTTCGCATTTCGACTCAGAATGCATCATGTGAGAATCCAAATATCATAGATATGGGGCATAAAGTTTATCCAAATGACTAACTAACCTTCAATATGAATATGGGCGAGGGGGCGAACATACGCTGAATGGCCCACCCAGTTTTTTTTTTGAATTTCACTTTGATCTTTGTTCCCATCCTACCTATATCAAAAAAGATATTTATTTCCATCCACATGTCATTGATACTCGATCCGTTTGTTTGTGAGAAACAAAATCGAAAGGGAAGATATGATTCTATAGAAGAATCATTAGAAATCACAAAGAAAGATTGGATCACATTGTATCCAACATTACACCCTTAAACAGAAGATTGTTAAAAAGAACAATCTTTGTTATGATAGAATTGGTCTGGGACGGAAGGATTCGAACCTCCGAGTAACGGGACCAAAACCCGTTGCCTTACCACTTGGCCACGCCCCATTTTTATTTCTATTCGGCACCAATAAACACTAATATCGGTATTGGTTGTTCGTCAATTCCAGCCCCAATATCTATTGAATTGGTTGTTGCTATGATTCTACACATGTAGATGTAGAATCAAAATGAATTTATTGATCATTACATATAATTCAATTAAGATATTGTATGTAAGGTATGATTCCTTCTATTCTCATTTGAGAATTGAAGGATTTTTGATTGAGGGAGTTCAAAGAAAAAGAAAGATTTTGCGGCCTACTTTCCCTTCTTTCTTCATTTTCCCCTTATATCAATAACCCAATAATAATGAAATTTTCTCCAAGAACAAAATGTTTGTTATGCTTAATATCTTTAGTTTGATCTGTCTTAATTCTGCCCTTCATTCGAGTAGCTTTTTCTTCGCCAAATTGCCCGAAGCTTATGCTTTTTTCAATCCAATCGTAGATGTTATGCCAGTCATACCTGTGCTCTTTTTTCTCTTAGCCCTTGTTTGGCAAGCTGCTGTAAGTTTTCGATGAGATCTTTAATACTGTCTTAGAAACATTCATGATTTATTCGATAAAAAAAAATTATATTCTTAAGAATTGATAAGATCAGATAATGAACCCTCGACTCAAACATGGAAATTCTTTTGGATAACCGAGATGAATCGGAATCACCTCATTTCTTCATTCCTTCTGGGGGTCGAAGACCCTATGTATGGTCCCTACAATACCTAATTGTAGGTATGAGAGATCATTTTGTTAACGAAAGAATCAGAATCTTATTACAAATGCATTCCTGCAAATTCCTTATGTTTTCTAGAAACCGCTTCTTTTCTTGGTGTCAAAACGGAATATGTGGTACAAAAATGGAGAATCTATTCCCCTATTTCCCCCAAAATGATCTTGGAGATTGTGTAATGCTTACTCTCAAACTCTTCGTTTACACAGTAGTGATATTCTTTGTTTCTCTCTTCATCTTCGGATTCCTATCTAATGATCCAGGACGTAATCCTGGACGTGATGAATAAAAAAATCGGGGGTTTTTCCTTGCTCGATTTCTGAATTTTCTTAGGATTTTCTTTCTCCATTCCATACATTTAACTATGAGAAAGGGGGTTAGAGATTTTTTCGAATTCGAAAGGGAAATATCAAGTGATCAGAAGAAACGGAGAGAGGGGGATTCGAACCCTCGGTACAAATAATTCGTACAACGGATTAGCAATCCGCCGCTTTAGTCCACTCAGCCATCTCTCCCCATTTTAAATGGATAATTCATATGTGACGCGTGAAGTAAAGGTTGATAAAAGTTTTTCCTTATCTTTCTTTATTCTATAAATATAGACGAATTTGATCAATCATCAATTCCCTTTAGATAATGATTCGAAACAGATATCTCCAATAGAAAGAGTACCTCTTTGATTTCGTCCGAAAAGTTCTTTCTTTTATTCCCCCGGCCTGGCCAGTACCTAGCCAGGCCATTCCTTGTTCCAATGAATCATAGATCAAATGATTTATTTGATTTGAAAACGAAAATGCTTGTTATTGAAGCAGCAACAAGGCTATTTCCATTCCTATGATAGGAGTGTCATTTGTTATTATGTTTTTCCTTTTCTCGATTTACTTAAATGGAATAAAAAAAACATATTTTTTTCTATTATAATAGAACTCATATATTTCTTCAAAGAACATGTTTGAACCTGAACCCTTG